AAAAAGAAATATACAGATATAATATATCACAATATGTATAGTAGTGAGGGAGTATGGGACAAAAAATAAATCCACTTGGTTTCAGACTTGGCACAACCCAGAGTCATGATTCCCTTTGGTTTGCACAACCAAAAAATTATTCTGAAGGTTTACAAGAAGATAAAAAAATCCGAAATTATATCCAGAATTATGTACAAAAAAATATGAGAATATCCTCGGGTGTCGAGGGAATTGCGCGTATAGAGATTCAAAAAAGAATCGACCTGATACAAGTCATAATTTATATGGGATTCCAAAAATTTTTAATAGAAAGTAGACCACGCGGAATCGAAGAATTACAGATGAATTTAGACAAAGAATTTAATTGGGTAAACCGAAAACTTAACATTGCTATCAGAAGAATTGCAAAACCTTATGGAAACTCCACCATTCTTGGAGAATTTATAGCTGGACAATTGAAAAATAGAGTTTCATTTCGGAAAGCAATGAAAAAAGCTATTGAATTAACTGAACAAACCGATACAAAAGGAATTCAAGTACAAATCAGGGGGCGTATAGATGGAAAAGAAATTGCACGCATCGAGTGGATCAGAGAAGGTAGAGTTCCCCTACAAACCATTCGCGCTAAAATAGATTATTGTTGTTATACAGTTCGAACTATCTATGGGGTATTAGGCATCAAAATTTGGATATTTATAGACAATGACTAACAAATATTGACTTTTATTTTGTTTCTATCCATGAATTAAACAAAAAAGAATAAATGAGTATTAGTATTTTTTGTTCAATCAAAAATGAAATAAAGAATTCTATAGGATTAAATAAAAATTTGATTGACCATTTTAGTTTATTGCTATGCTTAGTGTGTGACTCGTTGGGTTTTTTAGGGGTAAGATTAAAAAAAAGGGACCCCATAGAGCTAAAAACCAACTTATCGCTTCGGATTATCTGGGTCTAAAAAGGCAGTCAAGATATGATATATTGAGCATATCATTGTAACAACTGAAATCTATTTTGCATAAACAAAAAAATCAATAGGAAGTCGAAGTTGTGAAGCAAAAATATAGAAAAAGATGTGGATAATGGACAGGTGAGAGAAAGAGATAAAAAATATCAACGATATAGAATTCCAATATGTAAGGTCTATGAGTTATCTCATAAAAGGCAATGTAATAACGCATCAATACTGATTCATTCATAATTTAATTCATAATTAAATGAATCTCTTCATAGAAAAAATCAAGAGACTCGAGCCAATAAAGACTGAGAAGATTGACTCAAAAAGAAATTTCATTAAGATAAGAGCTCCATTGTAGAATTGAGACCTAGCCATTAAGCAAAAAGTGATGGGAACGATGAAACCTGTGAATGTAAAAGATTCTATAAAAAAAAATTATAATGATTCATTGGCCGGGATGGCGGAAGAAACTGAGAACCAATTCATCTATTCTGAGAAGTCATGAGCTAACCCTACAACTGAAATAAAGAATATTCGCCTGCGAAAACCTTTTTTAGATTAATAAATTTTCAATATGAAAAAAAAAAGACTATTCTAAAAAACATATATGTTTAATATGTAGAATTAAATATCCAAACAGGATATACAACTTACTAATGGATTATATGAAATCTCAAAGAATCCCGCGATTCAAATGATTATCTATTATTAATTAAATACATATATCTTAATTCAAATTAACTATTTTGAATCCTATAATTCGCGAGGAGCTGGATGAGAAGAAACTCTCATGTCCAGTTCTGTAGTAGAGATGGAATTTAGAAACAACCATCAACTATAACCCTAAAAGAACTAGATTCCGTAAACAACATAGAGGACGAATGAAGGGAATATCTTTTCGAGGTAATCGTATTTGTTTTGGTAAATATGGTCTTCAGGCACTTGAACCCGCTTGGATAACATCTAGACAAATAGAAGCAGGTCGACGAGGAATGACCCGAAATGCACGTCGTGGTGGAAAAATATGGGTACGTATATTTCCAGACAAACCAGTTACAATAAGACCGGCAGAAACACGTATGGGTTCGGGGAAAGGATCCCCCGAATATTGGGTTGCTGTTGTTAAACCGGGTCGAATACTTTATGAAATGGGTGGAGTATCAGAAAATATAGCTAGAAAGGCTATTTCAATAGCGGCGTCAAAAATATCTATACGAACTCAATTTATTATTTTGGGAGGATAAGGGTGTAAAACCAAAAGAAATAGGTCTTGGAAATGAAAAAATAGCAGGTTTTTGACAAAAAATATTTCTTTTTTTTTTTTCTTGGATCCTTGCATTGAAAGAACAGATAAAAAAAAAAATGATATGATTCAACCCCAAACCTATTTGACTGTTGCGGATAATAGTGGGGCTCGAAAATTGATGTGTATTCGAATCATAGGAGCTAGCAATCGTCGATATGCACATATTGGCGACATTATTGTTGCTGTGATTAAAGAAGCAGTGCCAAATATGACCCTAGAAAGATCAGAAGTGATCA